GGTTTTTTTAGTCCCTTTTTTTGAAATGCTTTTTCTATATTTTTTCTAGAATGTCTAATATCTTTTTTACATCTTCTACGTGAAAATTTTCAATTTTGATAAGGTCTTCTTGACTGTTATTCAAAAGGTCCAATAATGTATGTATATTGGACTTTTTGAGACAATTGTAGATTCTGGGAGGCAATTCTAATTGGTCAATAAAAATATATTGAAAGGCTAGTTCTTTTTTTTTTTTTCTTAGGTTAACTAATCTATTATGAAAAGGAAAAAAGGGTAAAGTAACTTGATGTTGATTGTTCTCTAAATAGAACGTTTCTTCTTCTACATGTAGAAAAGGAATAAATAAATTAATCAAATTCCGGGAGGCTTCATGAAGTGCTTCTTTAGGAGTTAAACTTCCATTTGTCCATATTTCTAGAAAAAGAATCTCTTGTTTTTCATTCCCATTCCCATAAGAATGAATACTATGATTCGCGTTTTGAACAGGCATGAATACAGCATCGATAGGATAACTTCTGTCTTCAAAGTTATTTGACATTTTTAGACTATATCCGCGATTCCTCTCGATTTTTAATTCAATACACAAATCTATTGGTTCCGTTAAGGTAGCTATATGCTGTGTATTATCAATGATTTCCACAGAGGGCGGTAAAATTATGTCTCGAGCAGTTATATATCCAGGACCTTGGACACAAATAAGCGCGTTGCGTGTTCCATATAGATTACTTCTTAATATAATCTCGTTCAAATTCATTAAAATTTCATGTACTGATTCTTGAATACCTACTATGTTAGAATAGTCATGTGGTATGTTCTCAGATTTTGCACGTGTAATACATGTTCCTTCTATTTCGCCAAGTAAAGCTCTTCGCATCGCAATGCCTATTGTGTCGGCTTGACCTTTCATAAGTGGAGACAGAATAAAGCGTCCATAATAAAGACGCTTACTGTCTCTTCTTGATTCAACACACTTCCACTGTAGTGTCCGAGTAGATACTTTGACTTTCTCTCGAACCATAGTAATTTTATTTGATCAGATCATTGAATCGTTTATTTCTCTTGAAACCCTTTCAGCCTTTAGTTAGTTCTATACACGTCTTTTTTTAGGGGGTCTACAACCATTATGTGGCATAGGGGTTACGTCTCGTACGAAACTTAAAAGTATACCGCTTCTACGAATAGCTCGTAATGCTGCATCTCTTCCGAGTCCAGGGCCTTTTATCCTTACTTCAGCTCGTTGCATACCTTGATCCACTACCGCTCGAATAGCATTTCCTGCTGCGGTTTGGGCAGCAAAAGGTGTTCCTCTTCTTGTACCCCGGAATCCACAAGTACCTGCGGAGGACCAAGAAATCACCCGACCCCGTACATCTGTAACGGTCACAATGGTATTGTTGAAACTTGCTTGAACATGAATCACTCCCTTTGGTATTCTACGTACATTTTTACGTGAACCACTACGTGTATTTTTACGTGAACCAATTCTTAATATAGGTTTTGCCATATTTTTTCATTTCACAAGAAATATATGGATATATCCATTTCATGTCAAAACAGACCTTTTTTTTCCAGCTCTTTGGAAGTGCCTTTTCCTTTACTTGAGTTCCTTTAGTAAGATTATCCTTGTCTTTGTTTATGCCTCGGGTTGGAACAAATTACTCTAATTCGTCCCCTCCTGCGGATTAGTCGACACTTTTCACAAATTTTACGAACGGAAGCCCTTATTTTCATAGTTGTTATTCCTTAATTCTGTGAATATATTTATTGGTGGACAAAAAAAAAGTTTCTTGATATTTTTGAATCTTGAATTGTATCTTCGTGAAAGGAATGGTTGAAATTGAAAAAACCACTTACTCGTTTGAATCCTTGTTATGGCGTCTAGAAAACGGCTGTCCCCTGATTAACTTATACCTAAGAACTTACTCCAAATTTTACTTTTTTATCCTATAGGTATACCTATACAAAACTATGTCGAATCCTTTCAGAAGCAGGAAAAAAATCTTTAGTATCTAAACAAAATCGAACCATGCCGTTCGGAAGTGATTCAGAAAGAAAACTTCCATTAATTCATTTTTTCTTTAATTTCATTTGAAGTAAAACATCCGAACCTTTTTTGAACAGGGGTGGTATTACACAACCCCCCTTTTTTCACAAATCGTAAGTTCCAGATATCTAATTTTTATATTAGAAGGATTACCATATATAACACAAAATTTCTCCGCCGATTCTTTTTAGTCGAGCTTCTCGGTCTGTCATTATACCTTGAGAAGTAGAAAGAATTACAATTCCTATTCCGCCTAAAATTCGTGGAATTCGTTGAGAGTTAGAATAGATTCGTAGACCCGGTCGACTTATTCTCTTTAAATTTAAAATCGTTTTATAGGATTCTTTCTTATTTCGTCGGTGTCTTAGGGTTAAAATCAAAAAATATTGGTTGCTTTCGCGATGTTTCCTTACGTTTTCGATAAAACCCTCTCGTAAAAGGATTTTCACAATGCTTTCGGTGATGTTAGTCGATCCTATCCGAACCGTTCCTTTTCTATTCATGTCAGCATTTCGTATAGAAGTTATTATATCAGCAATAGTGTCTTTCCCCATGATAAGTTAAAATTCCTTATTGTTCTATAATTTTGATATAATCAACATGTTCGTTTTCTTTTATTTATATCTTTTATTTATATATAGATATAGACGAATTATATATTAATATATGAATTAAATTCTTAATATTTTAATATTAAGGGTATATGCGTGATACACAATCTATTAATTAATTTTATTTCAATACCTGTTTTTTTAATCCTATACTAAACTATCGATATTTAGATCTTATAAGACCTCAGGAGCTAATGAAACTATTTTAGTAAAGTTTAATTGTCTCAATTCCCGTGGGATCGCCCCAAATACTCGAGTTCCTTTTGGATTTCCTTCTTGATCAATGACAACTGCGGCATTGTCATCATATCGTATTATTGTCCCATTGTTACGTTTGAGTTCTTTACAAGTACGTACAATTACAGCTCTAATCACTTCTGATCTTTCTAGAGGAGTATTTGGTATTGCTTCTTTGATTACAGCAACAATAACGTCACCAATATGAGCATATCGGCGATTACTAGCTCCTATTATTCGAATACACATCAATTTTCGAGCCCCGCTGTTGTCTGCTACATTCAAATAGGTTTGTGGTTGAATCATATCATTTTTTTTGTATCTCTTCTTTATAATGCAAAGGACGAAGTAAAAAAATATTGTTTGTCAAAAAAAGAAAACTGATAATCTTTTTATCTTTAAATGTTATTTAGCTTTTTCATTTTATATTCCTATTCAGAAATAATGAATTGGGTTTTTATAGGCATTTTTGATGCCGCTATTGAAATAGCTTTTCTGGCTATATTTTCGGGTACACCACCCATTTCATAAAGGATTTTACCTGGTTTAACCACAGCTACCCAATACTCGGGGGATCCTTTCCCAGAACCCATACGCGTTTCCGCAGGTCTTACTGTAACTGGTTTGTCTGGAAAGATACGTACCCAAATTTTTCCACCACGTCGTACATTTCGTGTCATTGCTCGTCGCCCTGCTTCTATTTGTCTAGATGTGATCCAAGCGGGTTCAAGTGTTTGAAGAGCATATCTGCCAAAACAAATACGATTCCCACGAGAAGATATTCCTTTTAGTCTTCCTCGATGTTGTTTACGAAATCTGGTTCTTTTTGGGTTATAGTTGATGGGTTTTTTCTAAATTCGAAATTCCATCTCTACTACAGAACTGAACGTGAGAGTTTCTTCTCATCCAGCTCCTCGCGAATAAAAGGACTAAAAAAGCTTGTATTAAGATATAGATGTAGTTAATGATTAATTCTATTAATCATGGCATTAAATTTCATCTGATCTCTTTTAAATTTGTGTATGTCTTTTTCGAAATGGAATCCAAGATGAATTCTATTTATTTCAAAATAACCTAATATCATCATCTCGAATGTCGTTTTTGTTAGAGTTAGAATATTCTAACAAATCCTTTTTTTCTTTTATCTTTTTTATTTTTTTTTTTTCGTATTTTATTACTTTTATTTCAAAAAAAGATATTCGCCGGCGAATATTTACTCTTTCAATATCTATATTAAGTTTGATGTTTATCCCAGGAGATCGCAGAATAACAATCAGAAGAGATAATAAAGTTTTTGGTTTATTCCGCCATCCTGTCCAATGAATTACTAAGATTTGTTTTTCAATAGAATTCTCTATATTCATGGGTTCCGTCGTTCCCATCGCTTCTTGATTAATCATTAGGCCTGAATTCTACAATGGAGCTCTTATATGAAATTGGGAATTTCATTTTTTAATGTGTTTTTGAGTCAATTTTCTCAGTTTTTATTGGCTCAAGGCTCTTCATTTTTTTTGTTTTCGGAACAGATTTATCTAATTATTATGAATGAATCTGTATTGATGCTTTATTACATTGCTTTTCTTACAGTGACCTCATAGACTTTCCAAATTGGAATCATATATCATTAATATTCAATTTTTTCTCTCTTTCTTTCATCCTTCCACTTATCTGCATACTTTTCGATTACCTTACTTATAATCATATTTCGTTATTCTTTTTTTTCAGTTGCTACAATGATATGATCAATTTATCATATCTTGACTGATTTTTTTATCCAGATAATGTGAAGCAATGAGTTGTTTAGGTTATTTAGTAATGCTATAGTTATTTGTTGCTGTTATAGGTAAGTTCTTTTTTCTTTTTTGTTTATCTTAATCTAATCCTAAACCAACGAGTCACACACTAAGCATAGCAATTATATCAAAGGAGTTTTGATGGAAATTTTTATTAAATCTTATAGAATTGCTTATTTTATTCTTAAACATAAAAAAGAAGACTGCAATTTTTTATTACTATTATGGTGTTATACTACATAGTTTTCGTTTTTTATGGTTGGATCAAATGTAAAGATAAAGAAAGTTTTTTTATTCTTCGTCTACGAATATCCA